CGCCCCACGAATTGGTTATTCCCAAACGAGTCATGAAGGGTATAACGAACATGCCCTGTCTCCACATTGGATCAAGAACGGGGTCAGAGGGATCAAAAACGGCTAATTCATACAGAGCCATCGAACCGGCCCAACCAGCAACCAGAGCTGTATGCATTATATGAACAGCAAGCAACCTACCAGGATCATTCAATACAACGGTATGAACACGATACCAAGGTAAACCCATGGAAATACCCCTTTCTAAAAATATAGACACTACGTAACTTTATTGCATTGGAATATACTATGACTATCCTATGGACTTTCCCTGTTCCGTGGATTTTTTCAGAACAAGGGTGGATATTTGTTCTATTATCTTGGTAATAACGGAACAATTCTGTTCGTAGGAACAAAGAGAAGCAGATTTATTCTATACTCGATAAGTATCAATACGCAATGGGGAGTTTATACCATTTTATATGATAAAATATGTTCATATTTATTCATTATTATAAGGTCGTATTCGTAATAATTTTACTTTATTCATTCTTTATTTTTTATGAATTTTTCGAATCTATAGATAAAATAAAATATTATAAAGACAATAAAACCCTATTTTTACGTTTCCACATCAAAGTGAAATATAGTACTTAGTTCTTTTTCCTTAAACTAATGCCTATTGGTGTTCCAAAAGTACCTTTCCGGCTTCCTGGAGAGGAAGATGCATCTTGGATTGACGTGTAGTGCGACTTGTCAGATCTATTGGGTCATATGGGATTTCCCCGCTCTCTCCCCCGATCGAGAGATCCTCTGGTTCGCCCAAAAAAGATGAATGAAATCGTCTAAAATTTGGAGCGCGAACTAAACACTTTAATTAGATCCATTTTAGGGGTATTAATCTTATTATACTATTCTAAATTAGATTAGAATATTTTATAGAATTTATGGTTGGCTTGGTTAGACTAAAAAATGAAGTATCCAGGCTCCGTTTTTTAAAACCCAATTTGTAAGATTTCTCTGATTCCTATATTCTTATTTGTTTAATAAATACTTGGTGGAAGATATTAAATGAATTGCAATTGAAAAAAAAAAGAGAAAGTCATAACAAAAAGAAATGGTAAGGGGGCGTTTGTTCTATATGTGCAAATAAAAATCGGGCAGATCTTTACCCGGAGTAGAGCATAAACCTAAAAAGATGAAAGAGACCCATTCAGGAACAAGAAAATACCATCGTGATTCGCATTAAATCTCGATGAAAGAATACATCAATGAGAAGTTAATTCGAGAAGTTTAGTGACTTTTTTCTATTATAAGAAAGGGGGGTAAAAACATTATTGAAAAATAGAAAAAAAGGTCCTTTCGTTAGAAGTCAGAAAAACCTGCTATAGCTATAAAAAAGAACGAGGACTGGAATCTATACATTGATTTTTTCTTAATTTTTTGAACCGTATGCATCAAAAGGTGCATGTACGGTTCCTAAGGGATACAATTTTATCCTAATCAACCGACTTTATCGAGAAAGATTACTTTTTTTAGGCCAAGGGGTTGATAGCGAGATCTCAAATCAACTTATTGGTCTTTTGGTATATCTTAGTATCGAGGACGATACCAAAGATATTTATTTATTCATAAACTCTCCTGGGGGGTGGGTAATACCTGGAATAGCTATTTATGATACTATGCAATTTGTACGACCGGATGTCCATACAGTATGCATGGGGTTAGCTGCCTCCATGGGATCTTTTCTCCTGGTCGGAGGAGAAATTACCAAACGTCTAGCATTCCCTCACGCTTGGCGCCAATGAGGTTTTTATTTGAAAGAAAAAGAAGACTATGCCTTCGCCATATGAATATTAAGTAACAATAGCATGGCATTTAGAATTCGATATGATAATTTTTTTTCAAAAGATTAGATTATGTATCGAGAGAGTAGTATGAGATAAAAAAGATTTCCGATTTTCTCTTATCTATCGGGAGTCCAGTTCAGCGTCACAAACCTTTTTTTGTTTTCACACCGGGAGACTCTTAACAAAATTTTTGTTTTTGTTATGAAAGAGCGCGAAAAACAAGATTTTGATCGAATCAAAAAGAAACTTTGGGATTGCTGAATCACAGACAACAAAATAAAATATATACAGCAACGGAGCCATCATAGTATTTTTGAAATCCTCCAAAACGAAAGGAAGGATGGCTTTTTGATCATTTACCTACCTGCCCCAGGCCTGCTGGGTTTTCCTTTTGTTTTCTCCTTCTTCAATGTAGGGTAAAGGTCAATTTTATTGTAGAGCCGTATGCAATGCAAAAGTGATGCCTGTACGGTTGTTCAATTCTATCTTTTTTTCTTTTCTCTTCATCATGCGAGATAAAGAAATCTTTTATTACGATCATCAGGGTAATGATCCATCAACCTGCTAGTGGTTTTTATGAGACACAAGTGGGAGAATTTATCTTGGAAGCGGAAGAACTCCTGAAACTGCGTGAAACCATCACAAGGGTTTATGTACAAAGAACGGGTAAACCATTATGGGTTGTATCCGAAGACATGGAAAGGGATGTTTTTATGTCAGCAACAGAAGCACAAGCTTATGGAATTATTGATCTTGTAGCAGTTGAATGAAAATAACGTAAGATAGATTTCATGTAAATACATTATTTGAGATTTAATCTCCGAGATTCCTAATTCTCTTAAATAGAAGTAATTCATAATCAAATCATCCGGTTAGGATCAATCTAAACCAGCCCATTTATTATGTATACGATTCAACATGCCAACGATTAAACAACTTATTAGAAATACAAGACAGCCGATCAGAAATGTTACCAAATCCCCCGCCCTTCGGGGATGCCCTCAGCGCCGAGGAACATGTACTAGGGTGTATGTGCGACTCGTTTAGATCGTGAACTGGCACAAAAAAAAAACTGCTTTTCCAGTATCAATGATCAGTACCGCTGAATAGGATAAAATAGAAGAAGGAATTTGATTTCTTCCACTATATCAAAAAAATATATCATATCTCTTCATTGTGTATGAAATTTATGGTTTTCGTTGGTGCAAATCCAATCACCTCAATTTAAGGTGAGAGACTATTCTCCAGTGATAGCAAATGGTTATCCATTAAGCGGAGGAAATCTTATTAAAAAAGATTAGGTCCCCACTTTGGCAAGAACGGACTAACAGGGTCAGCTACCCAGCTAACTTTCATAATTAAATACCGTTACTGTATAGGTAGATCTCATTGTGAAAGACCTATTTATTACTGGATAATTCGTGGGTAGAGCCAAAGAGTGGGAACTATACAAGTTCCCACTAACATAAAGTCAAAGCTCCGGTGTATAGAAAAGACCTCGCCGTTTAAGAAGTAACCATAAAAACGACGGAACCCACTATTTTATATTTTTATTTACTCTATTTTTAGACACCTAACAGAAGGCAATTTCTTATTTCGCAGTGAAATATCTAAAAAAATCGTGGTCGGGGAGGTTATAGTAGCCAAAGCCATTGGAATTTTAATTTTATACATTGGAAAAATCCGTTTTGTTATTAATAGACTAGGAAAGGGGAAAAGAATAACTGAAAGAACGGAAATCTATTAGTTATTCATCAAAGGTTCATTTATTCAATGACTAGAATTAAACGGGGATATATAGCTCGGAGACGTAGAACAAAAATTCGTTTATTTGCATCAAGCTTTCGAGGAGCTCATTCAAGACTTACTCGAACTATTACTCAACAGAAAATAAGAGCTTTGGTTTCGGCTCATCGGGATAGGGGTAGGCAAAAGATAAATTTTAGACGTTTGTGGATCACTCGAATAAACGCAGTAATTCGCGAAAATTCAGTATCCTATAGTTATAGTCGATTAATACACGATCTATATAAGAAACAGTTGCTTCTTAATCGTAAAATACTTGCACAAATAGCTATATTTAATAGGAAATCTCTTTACATGATTTCCAATGAGATCATAAACGAAGTAGAATCCACCGGAAAAATTTAAACGGAGTTCCCCGGAGAATGAACTCCGGGAGGATAGAATAGAAATTACTATGAGTAAATATTTTAAAATATTCAAAATGAATAAACACGTTCAATAAAAAAGTTTATTCTTTTTCGGTTTAGTATTTATATTACGACACGCTAATTCAATCTAGATTCTCGGATTTTTCGATCAAAAAAAGTACCAATCCGAACTCAAAGGGGGTTGGAATTAGAATTCAAGTGAAGAAAGAGTCAGGCTAGTTATTGCTAGTTCTAAGACCAGTAGTTCTGGGGGCCGACTCGGCTCTTTCAAATTGTTTCTCATTATTGAGAAAGGGTAACAAAGATAAAATACGAGCTTGTTTTATGGCAGTAGTAATTAATCGTTGTTGTTTCAAGGTCAATCTATTCACACGTCTAGATAATATTTTTCCTTGTTCACTAATAAATCGACTAATTAAACTCATGTTTCTATAATCAATTCGATCCCCCGATTGAATCGGGGGCAAACGCTTACGAAAAGTGCGCTTGGATTTAAGAAAAGGTCGCTTGGATTTATCCATAGTTTGTTTGTTTATTCCTTATCCCGAAAATCCTATTTATGAATTATAATTCATTTAAAAAAATAGGATTTTTTTATTTATATATGTTATATAATGTTATTTTTTATATTTCCTTGAAAGGGTAACACGGAGTTACTCTATTTTTTTATCTCCCCATGAATGGTATGTTTGGAACAATAGCGACAGAATTTTCTCAATTCTAATCGATTAGGTGTATTCTGTCGGTTCTTTTGAGTAATATATCTGGAAATGCCCATCGATCTCTTACTCTTATTAGCACCATTTCGGACACAAGCGGTACATTCCAAAATTACCCTTAGTCGGACATCTTTACCCTTGGCCATGAACCCCCTTTTTAATTTTTTATTTACCCAACTCTTCTATTTTCAATTTGAAACGAAGAAAAGAGGCAGGAAAAATAGAAGTTACTAACTTCAAACCTAAAAGATCAATACAGTAATTTAAATCGTAGTAAA